TTATTTTTATTTCTAAATGTTCTAATATTCGGATTATTATGAATCGAACATAACTAATCTCCGTCCCAAACGAAGTGCCTGACCGCCCGGCCCTAATCCGAATTTATTATACATACAAGAGTACTTGGATTTGAACCAAGAACCTGAAGGTTGAAGCTTCGTATTTTGCCTATTAAACTATACTCTTTCAGAGAATATCCGATTCGAACGGATGCAGGTTTATCACCTAATAAAACTCAAACTTATCGCCTTAAACCACTCGGCCAATTCTCTAGCTTTAGTTTGCTTAACTTGCTGAGCAAGCTAACAATAATTCCTCCGCGAATTGAACGCAGAACTTATTATTATCAATAATATGCTTTACCGATTAAGCTAAGGAATCTTGTTAAGGAATGCAGGATTCGAACCTACAACTTTTTGTGTGTAAAACAAATGCTCTACCAATTGAACTAATTCCTCTACCATTTATCCGCTTATGTTAGCTTTAAAAATGCTATAGTTTTAGTTTACCTAGCTGTAATAGGCTATGCCTACTGCGTATATAAAGAGCTTTATATCATATTAGTTGTTTTCTTTTTTATAATTATTAATATAGCACCTTATTATATTAATTATAGATAATTTATATTTTTTTTCTGCGCAAGCTATAAATCGCGCAAGCTCTGTATTCATATTCTACAGCTTCTTAGTTTCTACTTCGTGTTAATTAACAAGTAGAAACCCCGGACTATCTCCTTTATATTTTTTTATCACCCATTTTTAAAGAATCTATTCCTTCTTTAGTAGCGAAACAAAAATAATTTTTATTTTGTAATGCGCAAACTAGGACCCTATTAAATCATATGCCTTACCTAAATATTGTAAATTATATAATTTACTACTTTTAGATTTTTTGTTAAAAAATAGTAAAAGGTATTATTTTTTCTAGAATTAAGAGACACTAACTTTAGCTTGCTAAGCATTACAAATTTTACAACTTTGAATATAACTATGTAATAAAGCTCTTTATTCTTTTTTATTAAATTATCATATCTTAAGTATTCTTTTGTATTTTTCTGCGAAGCGCTAGTGCCAGCTCTTTATAGCAAATTACTATTCAACCTGTTTTGAAAAATAGCTAGCGTAGCTAAAGCTCTATTATTTTTGTTAGGCTACGCCTAGCAAATTATATACGCTGAAAATGTAGATTATCCTTTATAAAAAATAGGAGAAAGCTCAGCCAAGAAATAAATGGTATATTAATTTCATTGTGTTATAACTAGCGCATACCTTTTTTTATTATAAATTTTTACTCATTTCTACTGTCTTGTTTTATTGTTATTATTATAGCACCCGTCATTGCTAATAATAATATTATACTTGATAAGAATAATCACATATTATATGATGTATATAATATATTTCCTATTGTTGAAATATGACTTGTTTCTGTCATTGTACCGTCTCAGTTATTACTTGTTACAAACATTATATTACTTGTATCGATGTTATTAACAGTTGGTAATATATTATTATAATTATAAGATCCTAATAATCAATTATTAGTATTTATTGATAAAGTATAAGGTAATAATTGGAATAAGCTGTAATTCCATAATATACCTATAAATAAAGCTAAAGGTATACTATTTACATTATTACTTTGTAATTCACTTGTTCTTATATTAATAAGCATTAATATAAATAAAAATAAAATAGATACTGCTCCTATATATACTATTAAATAAGAAAAACCAATAAATGTTAATCCTGATAATATTAAATAGACTGAAATTGAAGCAAATAACCCTATTAAAAATAATAAAGAACCTATAGGGTTTTTATTTATAATTACTGTTATACCAAATAATACTGCTATAACACTTAATATATCTAAGAATTCTACAGTATAACCTGAAAAATAATATTCATGTATAGATCAAATCATAGTTAATTTATAACTGGTTAAAAAGATATAATATAATATTATAATATTAAATATACGGATAGTCAGAATCGAACTGACACATTTCGGGTGGAAAGCGAAAAGTCTACCTTTAACCTATACCCGCTTATCTTAATAATTATTATTAAGATATATATCTTAAGTTTCTATATTAAGAACCTCAATAATACATTGATACATATAAGAATAATCAAACTACATCCACAAAATGTCAGTATAATATACCTGCTTCATAACCTAAATGGTGATGATCAGTTAAATGATATGATATAATTCTTCATAGACCTACTGCTAAAAATATAGTACCTATTATAACATGTAATCCATGGAACCCTGTTCCAAAAAAGAAACATGTACCAAATACACCGTCACTAATAGTAAATGATGATACTGAATACTCTATACCTTGGAAAACAGTGAATATTAATGCTAATATTACTGTAAAGATACTTCCATATATAGCACCTTTTCTTTCACCTTTTATTAAAGAATGATGAGCATATGTTATAGTAGCACCACTACTTAATAATATAACTGTATTTAATAATGGTAATTCAAAAGGATTTACAGGTTCTATACCCATAGGTGGTCATTGAGCTCCTAATTCTACTGTAGGTGTTAATGCACTATGGAAGAATGCTCAGAATATGGCTGCAAAGAATAAAGCTTCAGATACTATAAATAATATAACACCTAAATTTAATCCTTTTTGTACAGCAAGGGTGTGGTTCCCTAAGTAAGTACCTTCTGCTATAATATCTCTAAATCATAATGTCATAGATGCTATAACTGTAGCCATAGCTATAAAGAACACTATATAGCTATTACTAAATAAATGCATAGATAATGCACCATTTACAGTTAAAGTAAACAATGATATACTTGTATATAAAGGTCAAGGACTAGGAGATACTAAATGAAAAGGATGATCTTGAAAATGATTTCTTGTTAAATTTGTCATGTTTTTTGTTATTAATTTTCTAGCTTAAGTTTACTGAATAAAGATTTCTTTATTTATATATGAGTCCTTAAAATGAATCGAACATTTATCATAATATTAACAGTATTATGCTCTACCGTTGAGCTATAAGAACTTTGACGGAAAAAAGGTGAATCGAACACCTAAATGTAAAAACATAACACATAGCAAGTGTCTTACCCTACCAATGGAGATTTTTCCTGTGAGTTAAAGCTAAATCACTGCTTTATATTTTTTTGTTAAAAAAAATAGCGCAAGCTAGTGCTTTAAATTAATCTCGACCTAGATCAGCATCGAACCGACATCTATTTCCGTGACAAGGAAATCCTTTACCTATTAAGTTACTAGATCTAATAGGAGACGAGGGATTCGAACCCTCAAAACATTATAATGTACTAAATTTACAGTTTAGCCCTTCTTGCCAATAAAGGAACCCTCCTTAAGAGTAGCATTAAGCTAACTCTCTTATCTATTGTTCAGGATCAATTATTCCCGCGCAACTTCCACTACGCGAACCGTATTTCGACTTAACACTAATTAGAGCTATACATGCGAAGAATTTTATAATAATATATACAAAATCTAATTATTTTATTTTTTTACTATAAAAGAGCAAACTTATCGTATAAACTCCTTTCAGCATGCGACGAGTGGTTAGTACCAATCCGATAAATATTCACCGTGACATGGTGATTCACGATTACTAGTAATTACTTATTCATATAGTCGAATTTCAGACTACAATCCTTTTTATTTCCTATTTTGGAGATTTGCTAGAATTCACATTTTCGCATCTCTTTGTATAGGCTTATGTGGCACGTCTATAGCCCACAATATTAAGGCCATGATGACTTGTCTTACTCCCTTTTTTCTTCCCAAATTATAGGGTCAAATGCTTTATAGTAACTAAATATAGCTTTAATCAAGCCTTAGTTTGTACGAACAAAAATAAAGCAAGGGATTGCGTTAATTCATGGAAACCACAGTTTCACAACATCAACTGAAGACAGCCGTGCAACTCCTGTAAAATATACAAATTGTGGTAAGGTTTTTCGTGGATCATCGAATTAAACAACATACTTCACTACTGGTGTCAGAAACGGTCTAGTGATTTCAGTTCCTGCGTTGCCACATTACTCTTGAGGTGAAATGCTTACATTTTCATTTATAGACTAAATTTTTATCTAACCTATGGCATTCATCATTGACTGCAAAGACTACTTGGGTTACTAGTCCTGTTCGTGACCTATGCCTTCGTCCTTCAACGTCAGTTATTACTTAGAAGGTTGCCTACGCCTTTTCTAAGTCCCTCCAGTATAACAAAATTTTATCTCTACACTTAAGGTACTACCTTCTTCTATATAACTCTAGTCTTTTGTGCAAAACAGACCGTTTGAGTACCCTTTAAACCTAATTAAGATGAATAACACTAGTCTCTTACGTATTACCGCGACTGCTGGCACGTAATTGGTCAAGACATAATATATATATCGTCATTATCGATATATAAACAAAGTTTCATTCAATACTAATTTAATCTTTAATTTGTGTGTTAGTAAGCTCCGCCTAAACACTATATTTACATATAGCTTATTAAAACGTAGCCTATTACAATACAAAAATAAAGACTTAACACTTCTCCAAGTTGCCAGTTCAGCCGTTAGGCCATTGACCAATATTCCTCACTGCCGTACTAACTTGCATTGGGCTTTTTTCAGACCCAATGTGGTCGATCAACCTTTCAGCTTCGACTACGAGAGTTAAGGCTAGTGAAGACATAACCTTCACTACTACCTATCCCGAAAATATTTATCATCCTCTTAAAGCGGGAATACTTAATCCCTTTATTATATGAAGAATTTATCTTCACTCTAAGGCCGGCATAAATATTATTATACTCACCTGTACACCACTTTTTAATTATGAAGAGGCGAAGCCTATTACTTACATGATAAGCTAAACCACTCTTAATTAAAACGTTCGATTAGCATGTGTCAAGCACTTGGACAGTGTTCAATCAGAGCATCACAAACTCAACTATATTACTATATGTTCTAATTTTTTAAAGAAAAGAAATAAACTATATTATGTTTTGTAATTTACTAGCTTTAGCTTGTTAAGTAAACTACCAAGCTAATACTATTAGCAAACTATAAATTGAACCTTTTAATTGAAAATTATTATTTTCATTATTTATATTAGTTACGAAAAACTTTTTTATTAATTTCTTATTATAATATTTATATCTTATTATATTTATATTCAATATTATTATTATATAATTTTCCCTAATTACATAATTTTTCTTTTACTTTAATTTTATAAGCATAACCTATTAAGGCACAAGCTTTTTATATACTTTATTTGTGCGCAAGCAAGCAGGCAAGCAAGGGACACCTATTAATTTAGCTTATAACATTAGGCTAGCTTTTTATTGTTATAAGTTATACATAATAAAATAAATTAAACTATAAACTATGCCTATTAATGTAAATCTAATCCGTCTTTAATATATGCTGAAGCTAATACTACAAACACTTGTGCTTGGATAAAGGCTATTACTAACTCTAATCCTGAGAACATTATTATAAATGTTAATGGTATTAATCCTATTATAAAGAATATTATTCCTGAATTCATTATATTATATACAAACCCACTTAATATACTTAATAACATATGACCTGATGTTATATTAGCACCTAATCTTAAACCTAATGATACATTTTTAGCTAAATAAGATATTAATTCGATTGTCACTAATAAAGGTAATAACACTAAAGGACAACCAGCTGGTACTAATAATGAAAAGAATTTTAATCCATGTTCTTTAAATCCTATTATTGTTGCTGCTAATACGATTGTGAAACTTAAAGCAAATGTTAATGCAAAATGACCTGTTGATGCAAAGCTATAAGGAACCATACCTATTAAATTATTTATTAAAATAAATACAAATAATGTATACATTAATGGAAAATAGATTTGACCTCTTCCTGGGTTAATTTGGCTTGTTACTATATTATGTATTGTTACATATAAAGATTCTTGAGCTATTGATCAGTTATTACTTACTAATTTATTATAATTAGTACTTAATATAGATAAACCTAATACTAATATACATCCAATTGTTAAATATAAGCCTATATTTGTTAATGATAAATGTAAGTTACCACCTAATATTTCTAAATTTAAGATATCTCTTATTTCAAATTGATCTAAGGGACTTCTTATTTCTGTGAAGGCGCAAGCTCTTATGTTTTGATTTAACATTAGTAGTTTGAACTACTAATTATATATATGTCTTGAGAAAAACGAATTATTGCATTTATTACTTAGCTTACTAAAAAGATACTAAACAATAAAGTTACAAAATAATATTATATATTATTAATAAACATACGTGATAAGAATAAACGAACTATTCTTGGTAAAATATATTTAGATGATATATATAATACTATTACAATGATTGCGAAAGCAAATACTATTTCATTCATATAGTAAAAAGGTGTTAATTGAGGCATTTTATTATACTTTTATATTATAATTTATATACGCGATAAAGAGTCATAATTATATAATATATATATTTATATTATACACTATATATTAAATTATTCATTGAATAATCTAATACGTTTAATATAATAGAAGGATAAATTCCTAGTATTACTGTAAATGCTACTAATATAAATAATAAGATAAATTCTCTTTTATTCACATCATATACACTTTCATCTAAAAATCTAGTAAATGAACCACCAAATGCTGTTCTATTAAACATATATATTGTATATGCAGCTGAAAATACTATAGATGAACATGCAAATACACCTAATACAGGTAATCTTTCAATTATTCCATATAATGACATAAATTCACCTATAAAGTTTAATGTCAATGGAGCTCCACAATTACCTAATGCTAATATAAAGAATAATATGGCAAATATAGGCATTAATTGGGCTACACCTCTATAGAAGAATATACTTCTTGTACCTGTTCTATCATATAATACACCCCCGGCACATATAAATAGTCCACTTGATACAAATCCGTGAGCTAACCCTAAGATTATACTTCCTTCTAATCCTTGAATTGTATTACTAAATGCACCTATTAAATAAACTGCAGCATGACATACAGAACTATATGCTATTAATTCTTTTATATCTGTTGTTCTTAATGTACTAAAACTAGCATAAATTATTGTAATTACTGCTATTGTATATATTACAAATGTATAATCTAATGATGCTTTAGGTAACATAGGCAATATTAATCTAAATATACCATATAAACTTAATTTTAATACTATACCAGCTAATACTATACTACCTCCTAAAGGACTTTCAACATGAGCTTTTAATAATCAATTATTTAAAAATATTGTTGGTGTTTTTACAGCAAAAGCTATAAATATACCAATAAATAGGAATACTTGTGTTGTATATTCAAAATTTAATTTAAATAATGTATCAAAATCAGTACTACCCATAATAGATGATATACTTAATATTGATAATAATAAGAATAATGAACCTCATAATGTATATAAAAATAAATAATAACTTGCATTTACTTTATTATCTGATCCGAATATACCTATTAATATAAATAAAGGAGGTAATATACTTTCAAAAAAAATATAGAATAACATAATATCTAAAGCCATGAATACAGCTAATAATAATGTTTCTAATAATAACATAATAATTAAATATGATTTAACGTTTTCTTTAATTGAATCTCAATTAGATAATAAAGCTATAGGCATTATTATTGTAGTTAATAATATAAAATAGATAGATATACCATCTATTCCTAAATATATATCAAATAATTGAACATTATAATGTTCTTGTATATATTGGAATTGATTAGTACTACTATTAAATAATATAAATATTATTAATGAAAGAATTAAATTAATTATACTTGTTATTAATGCTATAGATTTAATAGATGTATTTTTATATGAATCTAAACTAGAGACTATAATTGTACCTATTAAAGGTATTGTTAATAATGAGGATAATAACATTTTAATAAAATAAAGAATTTTTATATTATTTGGATACAATTATGAACATGATTATAAAACTTTGTTTGTAGTGCTTTTTTTAGTAAAAAAAAAGCTAGAAGCCTATTAACCTTATAAAAAAGTATAGCTAGTCTTAACATAATAAATATTTATTACTTTTAACTTATTTACTGGCTTTAGCTTGCCTCCCCCCTCCACAATTTTTGTGCGCAAGTTATAAATACAAGACTAGGTTGTTGGGCCTATTTTTCATAAAAAATCACAAAGGGCTATTTTTTTTATAAAAAATACTAAAGACTAAAAAGTAAAATAATAGAAGCTTGTCTTAAACATAGTTAGCAAGCTGTAAATAAAGGCTATGAAATAAAGTTTATTAAAATAAACTAATATTAATAAATGATATATTTAAAATATATAACAGAGAAGGTATGAATACAATAAAAGCAAATAATATAGGTAATAATACTGTTCAACAAAACGACATTAATTGGTCAAAACGTATTCTAGGGAACGATGCTCTTACTCAAATAAATATAAACACCATCATTGAACTTTTTATACCTAATATTAAACTAGATAATAACCCATTTAATGATGAACCTGTCAATTGTTCTCTGAATTTTGTATAAGTAGTAGATTCTAATCAATCTATGTCAAATAAATGTGCATAAATACTATTAATTATATCAAATAAAGAAATTAAATGTATATCTATTAAATAACCTCCTAAAAACAATATACTTGTAAATATACACATTAATACAATACTAGCATATTCAGCTAAGAAGAAAAATACGAAAATTACAGCGGCATGTTCTGTCATAAATCCGCTAACTAATTCTGATTCAGCCTCTGCTAAATCAAATGGTGCTCTATTTGTTTCGGCTACAGATCCTATAAAGAATATTATTAATATACAAAATAAAGGTAAAGCTAATCATACTATTTTTTGAAATTGTACATTAATATTCAAATTTAATGAATTATTAATAATAATAATAATTAATAATACAGAACTTAATACTAATTCATAACTTATTAGTTGAGCTGTACTTCTTAATGAACCTAAGAAGGCATATTTACTATTAGCACTTCATCCTGCTAATAAAATACCGTATGTTGCTAATGATGATACAGCTAACATAAATAATATTCCTAATTCCATATCACCTAAAGATAATCCAGGACCATATGGTATTACAGCATATCCTAATAAAGCAAATATTAAAGTAACAATAGGACCCAAGAAGAATAATACTAAATTAGCTTGAGTAGGTGCTATATATTCTTTTAATATCAATTTTAAGGCATCAGCAAAAGCTTGTAATAGTCCATAATAACCTACAGCATTAGGCCCTAATCTTCTTTGCATACTGGCCATTGTTTTTCTTTCAGCTACTGTTACATAAGCTACTACTAATAATGCAGGAAGCATTAAAATAATAGTTTCTATTATGGACAAAATAGTTATATTCATTGTTTTTACATAGTTACACTTAATAAATAATTATAAAAAAAAATAATTCTATAGTTTTATATTAAAAAATAGTGCGGCTTCGCATTAGCAGCGACTAATCATAATATTAACATTGTTTATTTATTAATATGTATGGTAGGTATTAAATTAATTTGTTAAAAGCTTTAGTTATAGTAATAATAATAAAGAGCTTTATTTCATAGCCTTACTATATAATATATTGATGTATACATATAGCAATCTTTATTATAAACTCTTTGCTCTACTATTAGTATGATATGCTAGCATATATAAAGCTAAAGAAACTATAAGTAACGAGCTTTATTTTATAGCCTTGAAATAATCATTTTGCGAAGCTGTTTTAATTTATAGGTGTATCCTATAATCTATTTTGTTAATATAATAGCCTATAAATAATAAGATATTAATAGAAATAAAATAGTTTAATCTATTTCCATATTTTGTTTATCTTATTAAGCAAGCTAAGTCTTAAAATAATAATCTCATCCTAGAATCGAACTAGGATTGTAATATTAGAAGTATTATGCTCTACCATTGAGCTAATGAGATTAGAAGTATAATTATACTTATACTATCTACCTTTAATTACTTTCAAAACATCTCCATTTTCGATCAAAACTGCCTGAAGTAAAATAGAAGGTTTATTACAGGCCTTAGTATGATAGTAATTAATAATATATTCTTTATAATTACTTGGAGTTAAACCAGGAACATGTTCATGAGACACATAAAATGCCTTTGGTAACATAAATTCTTGAAGTACTGCTTCTATATTTTGATGAGAAAAATCAAAATTAATACCTACTATTTTAGGTCTATTTAATTTAGTTATCTCAGAAAGTTCTATTTCCTGTCAAGGAAGTAAACTTGAAAACATGGGATTAAAACATTTAGATGTAGCAGTATCTACTACATTACTATAATTTTCAATTCATATAGGTTTTAAATTTGGTTTAGTAAAACCAGATTCAGTTATAACCCTCATTTCAGATATATTACTTTGAGCTTGAGAACTGGATTCAGCTATAACCCTCATTTCAGATATATTACTTTGAGCTTGAAAACTAGATTCAGCCATAGCTCTTATTTCAGGCATATTACTAGATTCAGCTACATTTTGCATAATAGTACTTTGAGCTTGAAAACTAGATTCAGGTACATTTTGCATAATAGTACTTTGATTTCCAACAGTATAATTAACATATGTAGGATTTAAATTACTTTGATTTCCAACAGTATAATTAGTATATGTAGGATTTAAATTACTTAGATTTCCAACAGTATAATTAGTATATGTAGGATTTAAATTACTTTGGAAAGTGTAACTGCTAGAATTCATAGTATTACTTACATTGTAGTTAATATGTGAATTAATTGAAGGATTTGTTTGTAAACCCTGAGAGGGGTATTTATAACCATGAATATCCTCACGTCATATAAAATTGTTAATATCCATAGCTCTATGAGTGTTAACTTGAGAACTAGATGGTCTAGGTTCAACAGTATAAACTTCTGGTCTATGTTCAACCATAGGAATAGTTGGTCTAGGTTCAACCACAGGAATAGGTTCAATCACAGGGATAGTTGGCCTAGGTTCAATTACAGGAATAGGTTCAACCACAGGAATAGTTGGTCTAGGTTCAACCATAGGGGTAGTTGGTCTAGATTCAACATTAAGGGTATTATTATCCCCAGAAGAATTAAAAATATTTTCTTTATTCTCTAAAACAGTAGTTCAAAAGTCAGAGGAGTATTTTGGATTAGGTGCCGCAAAATATGTTGTAGGAACATCTAATATCGAATAAGACATTACTAATAATATTACTATTATTAGTATTAGTTTTATTCAATAATTTTTCTTGAAAAATATAAGTATAAATGTTCATATCTTGTGTAATCAATTTGTGTGCAAGCTATTAAATGTGTTTCTTCCCTAGACTAGATTGTAAAGGTAAACTTACAAATGCATGAGGTTTAGGTGGACTTGATAATCCTCATTCTAAACTACTGTATGATCTATTTAAATTACTTTGTAATATATCTGTATAGAATCCAGGTATTAATCAAGGATTTCTACTTGCAACTTTACCATCTAATAATTGTCTGTAAACAATATATAAGAATAATCAAGCAGCTACTACACTGATGATAGATCCAACACTACTAATTAAATTTCATCCAGCAAAAGCGTCAGGATAATCTCCAATTCTTCTAGGCATACCTTGTAATCCTAAGAAATGTTGAGGGAAGAATGTTACATTAACTCCAATAAATAATAATCAGAATTGTATTTTAGCTAAATGTAAATCATAATTTAATCCTATTATTTTAGGGATTCAATAGTATCATCCTGCAAACATAGCAAATACAGCACCCATACTTAATACATAGTGGAAATGAGCAACTACATAATATGTATCATGGAATGCAATATCTAATGATGCATTAGCTAAAACAACACCACTTAATCCTCCTATAGTAAACATAAATACGAATCCTAATGAAAATAACATTGAAGGTGTCATTTTAATAGATCCTCCATAGCAAGTAGCTAATCAAAAGAATATTTTAATTCCAGTTGGAACCGCAATGATTAATGTAGCAGCTGTGAAATAAGCTCTAGTATCTACATCTAAACCTACTGTATACATATGATGGCTTCAAACAATGAAACCTAATATACCGATAGACATCATAGCATAAACCATACCAATATAACCAAATATAGGTTTATTAGAATTAGCTGATATTGTTGTACTAATTATACCGAATCCTGGTACTATTGAAATATAAACCTCTGGATGTCCGAAGAATCAGAATAAATGTTGGAATAATATAGGATCTCCACCACCAGCTACTTCAAAGAATGATGTATTAAAGTTTCTATCTGTTAATATCATAGTTATTCCACCAGCTAATACTGGTAATGATAATAATAATAATATAGCTGTAATACCTACTGCTCACCCAAATAAAGTTAATTTATGTAATTTTATACCAGGTGTTCTCATATTAGCTATTGTAGTTATAAAGTTAATAGCACCTAATAAACTACTTACCCCTGATAAGTGTAAAGCAAATATTGCTAAATCTACACTAGGTCCACTATGACTTTGTAATCCTGATAATGGAGGATATAAAGTTCATCCTGTACCTACTCCACCTTCTATACAAGCTGAGAATATTAATAATAATAAACTAGGTGGTAATAATCAGAAACTAATATTATTTAATCTTGGGAATGCCATATCTGGACCTCCTACCATTAAAGGCATTAAGAAGTTACCAAATCCTCCTATTAAAGCAGGCATAACCATAAAAAATATCATTAATATAGCGTGAGCTGTTATTATACTGTTATATAATTGATTATTTGCTATAAATTGAACTCCTGGTCCACTTAATTCTAATCTTATTAATACAGAAAATGCTGTACCTAATAATCCAGAAAATAAGGCAAATATTAAATATAATGTTCCTATATCTTTGGCATTAGTAGATGTAAATCATCTTTCTATACCCATTGACATTTGAGATTTTAAGTTATCTTTATTCAAATTAATATATAGAGATATTGTATAAATTAAGTAAATTTTATTTATCAGCTTATAAGCAAAATTTAATGCAATATTCTTCAAAAATTTTAAATATAATATTTAGTGTTAGCTTTATATAAATATATTAGCATAAACAAAAATAGCCTTAATAAAGAGCTTTATAAATGATTTTCTATAATTTTTTATAGTAACTTATTATATAGATTTAATTTAAAATAATGGAGGAATCGAACCTCAAACTTTTAATTTGCAATTAAAGTGTAAACCTTTTACAATCATCATTTTTTGTTATACTTAACTTTATAGCTTGCGCTATTTTTTTAACAAAAAAATGTAAAACTAAATATAACTAGAATATGTACTATGGCTTCTAAATTAATTATTTAACTTTTTGTGTGCTAGCTACTGCGCATAAATCTATTAAAGTATTTTCTAATATACTTATACCAGGCATTATTATTAAATAATAAGCAAAGTATAAAGCTGTACTTATTTGTCCAAATTCTATAAATGGACTTTCAACATGTTTAGCACCTAATTGTAATAATAATAAAAAATTAGTTACAAATAAATAGAATGCTATCTTACTTAAAGGTCTAAATTGTAAACCTTTAGTAATTCCTAAATCTGTTTTAGGTAATACCATTAAAATTACTAATGATGCGAACATAGCTATTACACCTAATAATTTATTAGGTATAGATCTTAATATAGCATAGAATGGTAATAAATATCATTCAGGTACTATAGCTGCCGGTGTTTGCATTGGATTAGCCATTATATAATTTTCACTATCACCTAATACATTAGGCATGAAGAATACAAATATACTTAATCCAAACATAAATAAAAATATTGTTATTAAATCTTTAAATAAGTAATATGGTGCAAATGGTATTCTATCATAATATGCAGGTGTACCTAAAGGGTTACTTGCTCCAGCTGTTTCATGAACAGCTATTAAATGCATAATTACTAATGCAGCTAATACAAATGGTAATACAAAATGTAATGCAAAAAATCTGTTTAAAGTTGCATTATTTACAGAGAAACCTCCTCATATAAACTCAACAATATCTTGTCCTATTCATGGAATAGCACTTATTAAATTTGTAATAACTGTAGCTCCTCATAGAGACATTTGTCCATAAGGTAATACATACGTACTTACTTTTATGTGCTAGTTGCACTAGGAATAAAAGCTGTAATATCTTTAGAGTTCGAATATTACATTTATCTAAGATAAAAAGTTTCGACTGTGCATTAAGCAGCATTTCAGCTACCCACTAGTGACCCAGTCTGTCGCGATTATATGGATAACCGACGATCTCTTATATTATATATATATTTTGATCGTTTTCACTAGTATTGCCAAAGAAATAAATATTTCTTCAATGACTCTGTCAAGTCATTCTGCTTTAAGTTTTATTTTTTTCCATAAATTACATAAAACTTATTACTTGCAGGACTATAATTATAATATTTAATAAATTTAAGAACTAGCGACATAATTTAATATTCAACGGCCTTTTAAAATACGGCTAGGTGTTTTTAAAGTTCTTTGTATTGTTTTAGTAGAACAATTTAAAGCTCTTGCTGTATCAACTATACTATTAAATTCTCCATATACTATATTATTTAATTCTTTAACAATAATAGCTTTAGATCTTTTTTTCATATTTAAAATACCTTGTTCAGTATAATTAATATTATTTTTATTTAAAGCTGATTGTCTCATACTTTCTATAGTCTCTGGTGAAAATGATTTACCTTTATTTAAAGCACTTATCTTTTGTCTACGCTTTTCACTATAATTTGTTTTCATTTTTATTCTAGTTATTTCTGTATGTTTATAACCAAAGCTACTTCCTGCTTCTGTTAATATATTATAATCAGGTAATAGAGATTTTAAATAAAAATCTTCTAAATTAAATAATTCTTTATTATTTTCTTGATTAACTATTTTTGGAAATAATTCTAAAACAATAAAAACAAAATTATGTAAACCATATTTTTTTACTGAATTTTTAACTATTTTACTACCATTAAAATAAATTAAATGATTTGTAAATCTTGAATTTATTCTATCTGTAGAAGCAGATCCTATATAATAACTTAATGTTTCTTTATTTAAAATCATATAAATACCACTAAGTCCTTTAGTTTCTTTAGCAATATTTTTACGAACAGAATCTTCATTTATATTATCATATATAAAAACAGGTTTTAAGTTTTTATAATGTAAAAAATTTTTAATACGGTTACTAGCTTTATTTTTTTTATCCGTGCGTAAGCTATAAATAGCAGACGTTGAATAATATCTTCTATTATTGTGCAGCTTCGCATTCGCAGCTGTTTTATTATAAATATTATAATCATTTTGGGCTATGTTAAAGTAACCCAAGAATCCTATACCCATCATTAAGATAAGTATAATTACACCTAAGATTCAAGCTAATGTTCTTGGTGATCTATATGATCCATAGTAGAATCCTCTTCCTATATGTAAATACACTAAAAAGAAGAAAGCTGATGCAGTGTTACTATGTAAATAACGGATTAATCATCCATTGTTTACATCACGCATAATATGTTCTACAGAATTAAATGCTTCAGCTACACTAGGGTTATAATGCATAGCTAATGTTACTCCTGTAATTATTTGTATACCTAAACATAAACCTAATAATGAACCAAAGTTTCATAAATAGCTTATATTAGTTGGTTGTGAATGATCAATTATATAAGCATTAAGTAATTTTAATAAAGGATGACTTTTTAATATTCTCATTGACTTTTTGATAAATAATTTGACACACAGTTTATTTATAGCTTTAGCTTGTATAGAAGCAAACTAAGCAGCACTGTATAATTTAGTTTTATTAGTACTGTAATTAATACAAATTATAATTTATGCAAAGCTGTTTTGTTCTACATAAAAGGTACTATATACTCGATCTAAGAATTTTTATATAGCACGCCACTAATATACTTGATAATGTTATAATATTAATTATATCGTTAAATATAGACACAAAAGTAAATATAGATATATAGAAACAAATTGCCAATAATATATATAATGCATAGTCTGTAACTATACCTGTATGTAAACTTGATATTGTTTTACTTACTCTTTGTAATGATAAACCTATACCGTAAGGACCTACTCATTCTATACTTCCTTTATCTAAGATTTTAGTAGTTTGACCACCAAGGTCTAATACTGTATTTACTATATATTTATTATAGAAATATTCTATTAAAAAACGTTGATTAAAGAAACCGAATATATAATATCCGATATTAGATAATTTGAAGTTTGTTACACTGCTAGACATAAATTCAGGATAAATTATAGCTAAAACTGAGAATGATATTGTAAATATAAAAGGTAATAATTTAAATATAGTAGGTACAGCAAACTCTGTATCAATTAATATTTCATGCATAGGATGTATGAATATACTATTATCAATAAAAAACCCTGAACCTAAACCTATAAATACATCTTTAGTTAAGTAACCAAAATATATAGAGAATATAGCTAATATTACTAAAGGTAAACTTAAGAATATATCTCCTTCATGTGCATTTTTATAATATTGTATAGGTCCGTTAGGATTAGCTATAAATGTTAAATAAATTACTTTAACTGAATATAGTGTTGTAAATATAGCACCGATAGTAGCTATAAAATAAACACTAATACTACTGAAATGATATTGACCAAATGCAGATTCTAAGATAAAATCTTTACTATAGAATCCTGTCATGAAAGGGAAAGCTACTAAACTAAGGCTAGCTATTAATATTACTGTATAAGTTAAAGGTAAGAATGATATTAATCCACCATATCTTCTTAAATCCTGATTATCAGCTACAGCATGAATTACAGCACCTGCACCTAAGAATAATAATCCTTTATAGAAAGCATGATTTACTAAATGGAATATTGCTATATTGTATGATGATAAACCTATAGCAATAACCATCATACCTAATTGACTCATAGTAGAATAAGCTATAATTTTTTTTATATCTTGTTGGAATAAACCTATTAATGAACTAAATACTGTAGTAACAGCACCTAATCATAAACATATTAATAATACTGTAGAACTATATTCTATCAATGGTGATGAACGTATTAATAAATATACTCCGGCTGTAACCATAGTAGCAGCATGAATTAACGCAGAAACAGGTGTAGGACCTTCCATCGCCATAGGTAATCAAATATGAAGACCTACTTGTGAACTTTTAGCCATTGCACCTATTAATAAACATATACCTATAATAGTTATTATATTTTCATTAATATAAGGAGCTAATGAAAATACTATACTATAATCTAAATTACCTAAAGATCATAATATTATAAACATTCCTATAGTTAAGAAAGCATCACCTACTCTATTTGTTAAGAATGCAGATAAAGAACTTTGATTTGCAGCTATTCTAGTGAATCAGAAACTCACTAATAAATAAGAACAAACACCAACACCTTCTCAACCTACAAACATTAATAAATAATTATTACCTGTTACTAAGATAATCATCATGAAAGTAAATAAACTTAAATAACTAAAAAATCTTTGACTATGAGGATCATGACTCATATAACCTATAGAGTAAAAATGTACTAAAGAACTTATTATTAATACAGGTATTAGCATTGAGACTGTTAAACTATCAAATTGGAAATTTCATGCTATATTAAATGATTCACTATCTAATCATTTAAATAAATTAATTGATACTGGGTTATTATTAAATCCAATTTCAAAGAATCCTATTATAGCAAATGTTGTAGTCATAAATATAGTTATACAACTTAATATACGACTACCTGATATACCAATTTTTCTACCAAAAAAACCAGATACTATTGAACCTAATAATGGTAATATAATTATACTCAAATACATTATTTATATTCTATTGCTATACTTCCTCTAAGTCTATAAAAGGCTACTAATATAGCTAAACCTATAGCAGATTCTGCTCCAGCAATAACGATAATATATATAGCATACGTTTGTCCTATAATATCATCAATATTTATAGAACTTATCAAAATTAAGAATGTAATAGATACTAACATTATCTCGATGGAAATTAACATTAATATTATATTTTTTCTATTAAATACGAATCCTAAAATTCCTATTAAAAAAAGTATTAAAGTTAAACTCATTTAATTAATTAATTAATATTTTGTAAATTTGTCCTAAAGATATAATAGATTCGAACTATTATCAAGACATCCGTAGTATCTTATTCTACCATTAAACTAATATCTTTTACCTTCCGGTTAAGGACTAAGTCCTTGGGCCTATAAAGGGGTATAGTGAAATTACTATATGTATGTATATTTACAATTATGCATTATATAATCAATTTAAAAATGTTGGTAAATCTGTAGATTGGAATACAAGAGGCATTGAGCTATGTAATATTCCGCATATTTCAGAACATTGACCATAAAATACACCTGGTCTATTAACAAATATTGATAATTGATTTAATCTACCTGGATATGCATCACATTTAATACCTAAAGCTGGACAAGCTAATGAGTGTATAACATCACCACTAGTAGCTACTAATCTTGTATGAGTTAACTCAGGTAACATAACTCTATTATCCACTTCTAACATTCTTAACCCACCGTCTTCTAAATCTGAATCTGGTACAATATAAGAATCAAATTCTATAAATTCACCATCTGAATTTATAAAATCAGGATATTGATAACTTCAATATCATTGATGACCTTCTGCTATAATAGTTAATGATGGATCATTCACTTCATCCATTAAATATAATAATTTAAATGAAGGGAAAGCGATTAATATTAAAACTAATGCTGGTGTAATAGTTCATATTAATTCAATCAATGTCGATTAAACTTAAGCACTTTCATACTTAACCGGACTATATCTTACTTTATATCTATAAAGTTTCCACGTTTAGTCTCTGAGGATCCTACTTATTTTGGTTTCCTGCTGATAATCCATTGTACATCCTTTAGGGTTATCACTCATAAAGTTTATATATTATTATCTTTATAGTACCTAAAGGCTTTAGGAGTTTCCAGCATATAGTGGAATTTTTCTCTTAGTTTTTTTAATTCTATTTAATACTTACGAATTTATATCTATTTTTAAATATTTTACCTGAGTTTATATAAAGTTTTACAGTATTAGCACTAATTTCTAAAAATTTAGCAGCTTTTCTTATCGAAACAAAACTACCTATTAATTTAAAGCCTTCTGAATCACATTTTTCTAAGATATCTACAGAATAACCTCTGGCAATACTCATCTTTAATAAAGTTTCTTCCTCGCGGCCCAGGACTAGGTCCAGGGGCCTAGGCCGAAGGGCAGAATGTTTTCTACCTAAAGCTTTTTGTCTCATTAATTCTTTAGTTTCTTCAGTATGAATTTTACCTAAATTATTTATAGTAGCTCTTGTTAAAGACATAAGTGCTTTAGTTTCTTCAGAAAGTTTATGACCTGAAGAACTACCTGCTATTTTTAAAGTATTATATTTAGGATTTAATTTATCCATATAATATTGTTCTCTTTCTGTTAAATCTTTAATATCACAATATTCTAATATATCTAATGAAAAATTAGAATAACCATATTTAATTAAAGCTCTACTTATTACAAGGCTTTCTCTATTTTTTAAATAACTAAGATTAAAATATCTAATAAATCTTTTTGCTAAATCTATAGATTGACCAATATATATATCATTCGTTACTTTATTGGTTCATTTATAAATCCCTGATTTATTTTTATTCTCTTTTATAATTAATTTTCTCATAGAGAAAGCATCTTCATAAAACTTTATACTGTTAACAGAAGAAGTACTGTAAAACTTTATACTCTGAATATTAAAATTAAAACACTTTTGAGAAGGCACACTTCTACCATGATTTAAATATTTATGTGATATAGGTGAATTTTTCATAGCAAAATTTTTTACTATTGAAAATAATACTCATCCTACAGCAAATAATATTAAAACTAAATAATACATAATATTATCATGTAATTCTATTAATCCTTCCATTTGTGGAGTAGCACTATCTTGAAAATAAATACCTCATGCTTCAGGAGCATCAAAGCTAATAATTGAATTTAACATATTTGTCATTTTATTTTAAATATCCATTTCTAAATAAAAAATTTTTAATTACGCTTATACGTACCCACCACCATCCCTATTAACTAATTAGTAATTAACACCAACTAATATGCTGATAAATTTAATTAAGCAACATATAATAATAATAATGCCATCATTAATGCAAATAACGCTGTAGCTTCTGAGAAAGCAAATCCTAAAATAGAGTAAGAGAATAATTGATTTTTTAATGAAGGGTTTCTAGCGACACCTAATATTAAGCAACCGAAAACTACTCCAATTCCTACTCCTGCTCCTGCTAATCCTACAGTAGCTAATCCTGCTCCTATTATTTTTGAAGATTGTAACATATTTATATTATAATAATAATAAAATGATCATAATTTATTTACTAGCTTTGTATAGGTGGAACCTATCGCCCATTGACTTAGAATAAAAATTTCATAAAATAAAAAGGCACTAGAGGCACGCCTAGCTTTAGGATTTTTTCTAGCCCTTCGGCCTAGGCCCCTGGACCTAGTCCGGGGCCGAGAGGCAAGCTATAAAAATAGGAACCTTAGCAATAAAGTTTATTAATAGTAATGCTTCGCATAAAGCTATTAAATAATAAAATTTATAGTTAAAGTTAAAACTAAGTTAGCTAAACATCCGATTATTTATTTTCAAAAAATGTATTGATAAAATTTTTAGTAGATTGTACATTATAATAATTATAAGATTGTCTACTATCTATTTTTAAGGCTCCTTTACCTAATTCAAATACAAAACCTGCTGTAATTATACCTATAAATAATAATACAATAATTAAACCATATATACCATTTTCATAACTACTTAATCCATAGGGATATATTACTAATATTTCTAAATCTAATAATAAATAAACTAATGCAAAGATAAAAAATTTTACACCAAATTGTGTTCTATTTTGACCTAAAAAACTATGAAAACCACATTCAAATATACTATATTTTTCCTGGTAAGGGTTATGTGGAGCTAATATAAAATTTAAAGCTAAAAATAATATAGCTATTACACATACAAAAATAAAAAGAAAAGTTGTACCACTCATTAACTATTAAATATTAATTGTACCAATATGGTACTCATACTAAGTCATTCTTTGTTCATAAATAAGAATAATAATATAGTTAAAGTAAGGATAGATATAATAAAAGATATAGAACTAGATAGAACTATATTTTTATAATTATATTCTACACTTTTTATTGCGCTAGTTACATTATTATTATAAACATTACCTTTGAATAGCTTTAGCTCGCTTAGCTCGCTACGTAAGTTAAGCCCTAATAAAGTATTTACTTTGTAATCCGATTTACTAAAGAACATTTCTTTAATAATAGTTAAATAATATATTCCCCCTATAACACTAGTTAATATAGCAATTAAAGTTATGAAATATAAACCTTTATCTAAAGCAGCGCTTAATACCATTTGTTTACCAAAGAACCCTACTAAAGGAGGTATTCCAGCAAATGAGAATATAGTAATAGTTAAACTTAAAGCTAAAACAGGATTTATAAAGAAATAACCTTTTAATTGTGTTATTAATTGAATAGGTGAATTTGTTTTATCTAATAATTCGTCATGTTCTTTATTATCACTAGTATAGCAATATAATGAATAACCTATAGCTAATAATATAATAAATGCATTTAAATTACTAATTATATATTGAGTTAAATAAAATATAAGTGCTTGTATTGATTCAATACTAGAAATACTTAAAGCTAATAACATAAATCCAACATGTGAAATTGTACTATAAGCTAATAATCTTTTAATTCTAAATTGAGTTAAACCTACTACAGTACCTACAACTAATGAGAATAATGAACTAATTAACAATATAAATGTTCAATTATTCATAGTGATATCTGCATTAGTATAATATACTAATTGTAATAATAATATTAATATAGATACTTTAGCTATTAATGCTACAAAAGTAGTAACAATAGTAGGTATAGCATCATAAACGTCAGGAGATCAGAAATGAAATGGTGCTGCACTAATTTTAAATAAAAATCCCACAGTAAATATAACTAAAGATAAACTTATATAATTAGGTGAATATCATAAATCATTAGATTGTATATCACTAATACTTGTAATAATATATAAACTATCTAAACTAGTACTACCACTATTAGCGTATAATAATGCAGTACCCAATAATATAAAACAAGAACTTAATCCTCCTAATAAGAAATAAATTAACCCTCCAGTAGTAGATAATTCAGAGTTTCTGTATACAGTACTTAAAATATATAAACCATAACTTTGTAATTCAATAGATAAAAATATAGTAATTAAATCGTTACTAGACATTAAGAATATAGCACCACTAACAATAAATAATAAAATTAAAGGATATTCTATAATCTTTAAATGTTCACCCATTTTATTAATAATTTTAGTATTATAATATATAAATTTATTGAACAAAAGATCTTTGATTGAAGAATATTCTGATACTCATACTTTTCTAGGGTAAAAACTAGTTAAAGTTAAAATAAAAATAGTAACAATAAAAACAAAAATATGAAATATTTGTGTAAGATTGTTAATTAATAATAAACCCCCATGTAGTCCTATTCCTTTAGTTACTACAGTTAAAGAAGTATAATCATGTACTATACAATATAGTAAAATAAGTATGGCTATTCTATTATATAAAATAGCTACATCACGTCTTAAATTAACGGCATTGGAAAGTAAAAGAGATAAAATAGAAATAATTATCATAATACTAAGCCTGAGAAGAGAATCGAACTCTTATTACCAATGTATGAGATCAGTGTTCTAACCGTTGAACTACTTAGGCATAAGCTACTGTTAATATTGCTATGTAGTGCTTCGCATAAAGCTATGAATAATAAGGGTGGAAACCCTGGTTCGAACAGGGAACTTGCTATGCCACAAATAGCTGCTCTACCGATTGAACTATAACCACCTTGCCCCTACATCGAGCGTAACCTTGGTGGAAGGCTTTATCTCGAGGTGATTCGAACACCCACTATTGAATACCAAAAATTCATGATTTACCTATTAATCTACGAGATATGATATAAATAATAGGAGTCGAACCTACATGAATATAAATTCAATGGCTCCTAAAACCACCCCGTCTACCTATTCCGGCATATTTATATAGGATTTGTAGGAATCGAACCTACATCTTTATGATTAAAAGTCATATGCATTCACCGTTATACTAAAACCCCGGTTCTAGCTATTGCTCGTGATAAGATTCGAACTTACAACCTAAATAGCTTCAATATTTCGCTCAACCAATTGAGCTTCACAAGCTTGGAGAAACTAGGAATCGAACCTAGGCTTTTAACGTGCAAAGTTAACATTCTACCAATTGAATTATATCCCCTAATATCCAAGAAAGGACTTGAACCTTCAAGACCGAAGTCTACAAAGCTTAAGTTTGTTGTGTTTACCAATTTCACCACTTGGACATGTAGGGCTAAAGTGACTTGAACACTTATTATTACTGTTATGAGCAGTATGCTTTACCGATTAAGCTATAGCCCCTATTATATTCTAGTTTGAATATAATTATTATCATATTATTATTATACTATTTTTAGATTTTTTTTGTAAAAAATAGCGCAAGCTATAAAAATAACTTTTCTGTTAGTTTTAACTATAATAATACAGCATTTAATAATGTTCATTTATCTTGTCAAGCTAAAACTAATGAAGGTATTAATATTAAATAATCCTACCATCTTTTATTTAATAAGTGTTGTTAAACCTACTTTTATTTTAGTTTATGTTAAAATTAATAGTACACTTAATTATAAAATTACTTTTGACTTGTTAGGTAATTTTATGACATATGTTTCTGATAATAAAACTAGTAGTAATAGTATTACTAGATTTACTGACAAAGATCAAATAATCTTTGATTCTAAGAAACAGCAAGTTATTTCAATTTCTAAAAATATTGATATTAAACCTATTTATAAACTATTATTTGTTAGTTTATAAGTAGTTATGATAAGTATGCTTTACTATTAAGCTATAATCCCTTTAGTATTCTTTTTTTAATCGTTAGTGCCTATATAATAATATATATATATATTTCAGAATATTGATCATAAAATACACTTGGTTTATTAACAAATATTGATAATTGATTTAATCTACCTGCTAGCCGCGACTACTTATTTTAGTTAGACCACAAAACTTTTATAATAAGGAGGTAAGTAACATTAAATACGCGGACAAAGGAATTGCACCAATATTTTTCGATCATGAGCCGAACGTGTTTCTATTACACTAATCCGCTATAGACTAGACAGGGATCGAACCTGCGATGGTAGCATTGAAAGAGCTATGTCGTAACCACTTGACTACTAATCCTCTAGTGGCCCACGATTTTATATTTATATAAAATATAAAGCGTAGCTATGATGGAAGGCTTTATAAATTTAAGATGTAGCTTTAGTATTTTTTTTTCTTCTTTTATAAAAAATAGGCCCGAGGACCTAGTCCTGGGCCGGAAGGCAAGCTAAGCTGCACATATACAAATATATTAGCTATAAATTAAATATAGTTAGTATTGTTAACTGAAGCCCAATGGAGGTATCGCGCCTCCGTCTATTGATTACAAAACAATTGCATTACTTTTATGCTAATCAGGCTATTAATAAAAATGATATATATATACATAGTATTTTATAAAATTAGTACTTTCATCTTACAAATCTCGAGATCCTTACAAAGAAAGCCTATTGTGTATTATTCTAATACATATATTTAAGAGATATATTAAGATAAGCTTCGTGCCTATATGCTTTCAGCACTTATCTTTAACCAACTTAGCTTTCCTGCCGTGCCTATATAATATATTATCCTAGTGAACGATACATCCTCTGTATATATTATTAATATATACATATATATAAATAGTAGTGTATTACTAAATTAGCATGGTATTGATCTAAATATAAATATTTATGCGAAGCGACTAATACTAATTAATAAATATATTAATAGTAATATATTCATGCAATTTATATATTTAATAACAGGGCATATAAACAACAGGTAAACCATAGGTTAGTAACTATAATTTGTCACTTGCTAATAAAATTATAGCAAGTTACAAAATCATTCTTGTTCCTTTCGTACAAAAGTTCGTTCTTATTTTATTCTAATTTCCACTAGAAGATAGAAACCATACTGTCTCACGACGTATTTAACCCAGCTCATGTAACTTTTTAATCGACGAACAGTCGCACCCTACACAGTTTCTGCATCCATGAGGATAAGTTAAGCCGACATCGAGGTGCCAAACCGCGCACTCATTTTGTACACTCTTGCGCAAATTAGCCTGTTCTATTTGTTATCAGAATCTATAGCTTTCTTGCTTTAGCTTATATATTAGCAATTATTGCTAATCTTAATTTCCTATTTTTTCAAAATGGTTCAGACTATGTCTTCATTTTATATATATATATTGATGAGCTTTAGCTCTAATTTTTCTTAACTTTATAATTTATAGTAAGTTAAGCAGTGGCTGCGAAGCTGCACAAAATATTATTTCCCTGATATTCAACCTTTTATAGCAAATGAACCTACACGACGTGTATTATTAGCTATAGAATATGATATATTAGGGTTAACATTTCCTCTAAATAAAGTTGAATGTAAAGATGTCTTTTGTAATCCACCTTTTCATTTTCTATAATGAACAGATCTATCTGCTCTATAACGTTTAGTTAATCTACCATTAGTTTCAATTTTTATACCTTCAATATTTTTATATTGAATTGAATTAAATATTTCTTTATGTATATTTTTATTAGTATTATTCTCAGTAGTGTGGCTATTACAATGAGTTTGTGTACAAACTATAAAATTATCTAAATTTTTATGGTTATTTATACTCTCCAGTTTAGCTCAGGCACTAGTCCTAGGCGAAAGGTAAGATAAAATTTTACCATCTTTATATTTATTTAATATGTAGTTTCCACCTTCACTATGTGTGAGATCACTATCTGGAAAATTAACTCTACCTAATATACTTAATATATTTTTTTTATAGTTAAATGATTTTCTTTTTTTAAATTTCAAAGCTAGAGCTTGAGTAAATAAATCACTATTAAATATAATAGATTTTAGATTTATTATATTATATTCTATTTTTTTACCTAAAATTTTATTTAATAATAAACTTAATTTATTTAATAAAGTTAATTTATTAAATTTTAATTGATTTAATGAATATAATAATTCATATTTTCTTAAAAAGATTAAATGTCTTTTAAGAAAAGTCTTAATGATTCTACTTCTTTCTTTTGAAAGGTATAAATTTTTTAATAATAAAAATTTACTTAGATATTTTAATTTATATTGTATAAATTTATTTTTATCTCAGAGCTTTAGCTTGCTAAGTAAGCTAAAGTTAGTGCCTTCAAAAACATTATATAAATTTATTATATTATTTTTATATAAAAATAAATAACGTTGCATTAAATAATTTTGTATTTTTTTGTTCACTTTAACATATTTTTTAAATAAATAATTTCTTTCTCTATTTAATGTAAATAAAGTAATAATTGCTTTATTATTTGTATATTGAATATCTGGATTACTAACATAAATTTTTCTTAATAAATTACGCCTTCTTTTCATAGTAATATATTTACCTGGATATATAAATCTTTTGTTATTATTATTTTTCTTATTAGAAAAATATAAATTAAAATAACTTTGTATTATCTTATGAATATTAAGATGATGGCTTGGAATATTTTTTATAGTATTTTTATTATAAGAATATATAGTATCTTTTCATTCTTCAGAGAAAGAAGGTAAATACTTTGTTTTTCTTATATCAGCTATTTTATTATTTAAAGTAATTTTTTGAGGTACTTTAGATAATATAAGATGTAGCTTGCGTCTTAATGTAATATTTGTTTTCATAATAATTTTTTTTTCTTTTTTTGTAATAATACAATATATAATAATAAAATGTTGGGTAGTAATAAAGGATTATTGCGTTGTAGCTTGCTTAATTTTAGCTTACTAAAAAGCAAACTAAGTAGCAGCAAACTATGCATAACACTCACCATATAGTCGTTGAACGTTTTTATCTTATATTATGCTAAGATAAATTTCGCTTCAAGTTTACAATTAATGCGAAAACTAGTAATTCTTGAAATTTACCCAATTTATAATAATTCTTTTAATAAAGATTAAAGGACAAACATCCCTAGCGTAGCTTTTCCAATAATCCAAGATCTTTCCTTATTGCATCTTGTGATCCTATGCTCTGCTTACGCAACTGTAAGATTTGTCGATAATCAAACAGTAAGGCAAGATTAAGCCGTTGAGCTTTTTAGATATTCAAAACATAATTAGTTCGTATATAAATACGAATAACTATAAAACTTTAGTATTAAGCTTGTAGTATTTTTTATAGCTTGCTATAAAAAGGAACCACCAAGTAATACATAAAATTTTAAATTATCTCTAATTTCAGTATAGTCAAAATCTTACCTAAATTTTCGATATAAATATAATAGTATAACTTGTAAGGCGGAGCCCACCAAGTACTACACTAGAATTATATCAAAGTGAATATGATTTATATAAAAATAGCAAACAAAATAAAAATAATTATTAGACACACCTGTTTACTCTTTACAGGGTCTGTGCCCCACATAAACTGTCTCCTAGTAATAGTTCCTTTCCAAGGTTACCTATTTCTTAGTAAACTAAGAACATAGGCTGAACTAGGATGATATACTAACGCTTGTAGGTATATCAATTCATTCAAATGAAGAATCAAAATAAAGGTTTCTCATATATATTTAATCAATTCCCTTCTAGTCTGAAAATTTTTCATCAAAATCTATCATTAGTAACAGTAAAGCTGCAAAGGGTCTTCTCGTCTAACTAGTGGTAAGCTGTATCTGCACAGCTATTCCAATTTCACTGAGTCAATCATAGAGACAGCTGTTGTATCGTTACACCATTCATGCAAGACCGCATTTAACGGCCAAGGCATTTCGCTACCTTAGGACCCTCACGTTAAGGCCGCCTTTAACCGGGGCTTCCGTCAATATCAAACAGTAATATATTCAATCATCTCTGTTAGCCTGCCGGCACCGGGCAGATATCACACTTTATACATAGATTTTTAATCTTTAAGCAAAGTGCTGTGTTTTAATTAAACAGTCGTACAACATTATTTTATGTTTCTTCCTCTTTACCTGATATTAATCAAGAATAATGAGCCCTACTTATCCCGAAGTTACGATAGTCAATTTGCCGAGTTCCTTTATGATTGTTATCTCAATTACGCCTTCGTATACTCTACTAGCTTACCGTAGTCGGTTTCTAGGTACGGTTACTATATCATGATATTTCCTGTACATTTGTCACTAGATAAATGTCGTCTCATAATAAAAGATTTTCTCATCGCTTCCATCTTTAGATAAAAAGCTTAGAGGCCGTTACTTAATTCTAACCATAAGCTTTAGGCGGATAGTAGATCTTGTAAGCACTAAATAAGATCTATTATTTAATGTATTTAGATAATTATTCTTTGTATTTTTATAGCTTACTAGGCTACTACTAAGAAAAAAATTGCCAAAATCTACTATTCTTTTCGTTACTCATGTCACCATTCTCACTTGAATTAACATAACAAATTTATAAACTTGCTATTTAGCCTAATTCAACGTTCTGCTACCCCATAAATATGCAAGAATCTCTGCATTAATTTATGGACAAGGTTTCGGTATATTGTTTAGATCCGTTATATTTTCGATGCTTTTATAACTTAACAAGCGCTCTGTTACGAGGTCATAGAATTATGGCTGCTTCTAAGCCTATCTCCTTGTCGACTTTAATAAAAACTTTCTTACTTTCACTTAACAAATAATTTAGGAACCTTAACTCTTGTTCTGGGCTGTTTCCCTTTTGACATACAACCTTATCATTCTATGTCTGATCATTCAAGATATATCTTTGCCATTCCGAGTCTACATACTCACTGATAAAATCTTCACGATTCCCCAATTTGCGCAATATATCACTGCCTGAGATTAAATTCTGTACCTGCTATGATATTTACTTAAATTGCCTACTGTTATAGGTTTCGCAGAAAACCAGCTATCCTAGTCAGTATTGTCTTTCACTATACCTACCACGATTCTTCGGAGATTTTTGCCACAATCACCCGTTCGGACTTTTATAATCCTGATCATAGTAAAATCACTAGGCTTCGGGTCTAACTTTAGACACTAATCGTTATTTTAATGTTTGGTTTAACTACGAAATTTTCTCGCATCTAATGTTAACTTGGTGACCCATTATGCAAAAGGTACGTTCTTTAAACTAAATTTATTAGAACTGCTTATAAAATTACTACTAACTTCTAATTACCTCACGGCCCATTATCTATCGCTTATGTATCATATTTAGTCTTTGAGGAAGGTTCCCCGTTCAAACAGTTTATAAACCATTTTACTTAATAGACTTATCTACTTTCGCTCACGCTATTCATAGAATCTCTTTTGATTTCTTTTCCTGAAGTTACTGAGATATTTCACTTCACTTCGTTTATTATTAAATTTATTCTAGAGCTTATTAACTAGAAATATATAATATTCCTTTTTATATCAAATTTGCTCTCCTTAATACATAGCTAGAATTGCATAATAATTTCTTTACATACTTACATTACTTGTTAAAGCTAATAAGTATAATTTATATATC